TCCTTCGAAATTGGGGGATAAAGATATTTTTTTTTTGTATGCCAAACTCTTTGTTAAAGTTAAATAAAGATTAAAAACAATAACGATCGATAGATATTTGTGTTTGTAAAACAGGCCAGGCCCTTACGTTCTTTTTTGCTATTTATATTATTTATATCGGTTTAAATCATTGGATTGGAACGTTTCAAATGCTCAGTCTATCTTTTTTTTTAATTCAGTCTGTTTTTATGTTATTTTGTACTGTAGAACTACTTTTTTGTGGGATCGTTTTCTCATGAGAGGTAATTAAAAGACATTAAAAAATGGATTGCTACCTATGCCTAGATCCCGGATAACTGGAAATTTTATTGATAAGACCTTTTCAATTGTAGCCAATATCTTATTACAAATAATTCCGACAACTTCAGGAGAAAAGGAGGCATTTACTTATTACAGAGATGGTGTGGTTTGATTTTTATTTATTTATCGCTTCAAGTCTTAGGAGAAAGACACATTAGTCGGGATAGAAAGATTTGAAAGAACTCGACTCTACGCTTGTTGAAGGTGAAGTTTCTAAATAAAACAATTCCTTCTGTCGGGTATCCCCGATTAATGCAGCCTCAGATGCTTCAATTGCCAATTCTAGCATTGAACGAAAGGTTACACTAAGGTCTATGGGGTTGCGTATTGCAGGTTAACCCTACCCCACTAGTACCTATAGTCGGCATAGAGGAAGAAGCACTACGCCTAGGAATCAACAACATGAAAACTTTGTTAGAAATTATCTCCTTTTTTCTTTTTGGGGATCGGAACTAAGAAGAATGGTTGGGACAACAAACATCCATCTCGTTCGTACTTTGGATACCCGTATAACCATCGAAGACTGTTGAAGTGACTAATTCCTAGAGATTAAGAAAGATTGAGGACAAAGAAATTGTTGGAGTTAACTTAATATTTTTATCTAGTATCAGCATGCTTGATGTTAAGAAAAGATCTTTTGCAGAAAGGTTGGCTAGAGATTTCTTGTAAAAACACTAGCCCCGCTCAGTTCATAATGAGAATATTTTACTCCTTATTTTATTCTATGTATTATTTTCATTATGCACATAAGGGAGGAGCCGTATGAGATGAAAATCTCACGTACGGTTCTGGAACGGAGATTCTTTGAATTCAATGACGACCGTAACGAATGTCTGCTCAATCCGAAGGAAATTATGCAGAAGCTTTACAGAATTATTACGAAGCTATGCGGTTAGAAATTGATCCCTATGATCGAAGTTATATACTCTATAATATAGGTCTTATTCACACAAGTAACGGAGAACACACAAAAGCTTTGGAATATTATTTTCGGGCACTAGAACGAAACCCTTTCTTACCACAAGCTTTAAATAATATGGCCGTGATCTGTCATTACGTGCGACTATCTCCACTATAGAAAGAAAAAAAAAAAGACCAAAATTTACTAGAAATTCACTAGAAATAGGCTTTCTACATATGCATCGTCCAAAACAACGATTTTTATCAGCTGTAGCAAATAAAGTAACTTCATAGAAGTAAAAATATGAAAAAAAAATATGCCTAGATACTTGCTTCTATGGATAACAGATCTAATTGATAGAGGAAGCATCGTAAAGATCAATTAGCGCTATTTTTGGCCGATACAATAAGAACTGCTTACTTATCTCATAATATGAGATATGAGACATAAGTTAGGAATCAACTTATGTAACAGAGTCGATCCCCTAAAGTATTGAGCAGCGGTGTAGTATCAGATCCCAAAGATAGTAAGTCTTTCTTATGAGGGAAGGTCTTTTTCAAAGATTCTATATATAGATAAAACCGAGATAGTTACCTTTCAGAAAATTATAACGATAGTAGAATGCCTACACTTTATTCTTCTGAAGGTGGGAGAAAAGATAAAACGGATTGTTTTTATTAATCAAAATGAAAGTTTGAAACTCATCGAATTAACCTTTTTTGGTTAACTCGAGAAAAAAATGGGACACCAAAAGAATTGACTGCTGAGCCGTATGAGGTAGGAAACTCTCAAGTACGGTTCTAATGGAAGGAATTTTCTCGCCTATTCTGACCGAGGAGAACAGGCCATTCGGCAGGGAGATTCTGAAATTGCGGAGGCTTGGTTCAATCGAGCCGCGGAGTATTGGAAACAAGCCATAGCGCTTACTCCCGGAAATTATATTGAAGCGCAGAATTGGTTGAAGATCACAAGGCGTTTCGAATAAGATAAAGATAAGAGCGCTCTCTTTCTATTTATTATTTATTAGTATTTATTACTTAATATTTAGGTAATATTTAGGGTTAGTTTTTTTTAGCATTTGGTATAGTTTTCTATTTCGTGCTTATATATTCTATATAATTCTATATAAATTATATATATATAATATATTATATAAAATATATAGAAATAGATAATATAGAAATAGATATAAAATATATAGAAATAGATATAAATAATATCTTATATAAAATAGATATAAATAGAAAATAATATATTAAA